TCGGAATCACAGGATCGGTCGATGTCACATCTGATGAATCAATTTTTTTCTACCTATGTTATGTCACTCTATCTTTTTTTTAGTATTATCTATAATGACCAATGAATCATGAATTTTCCATTGGAACTAAACTAATTCTCTTAATTGGTTTTTATTACCCTCGTATCTGGGAAAAATGGAAACTTAGGTAAGTGTTTTATCAACATATGTAGAAAAAAAAACATATCTAATAAAGCCCTTTCATGCTTACTATAACTAGTTATTTTGGTTTTCTACTGGCTGCTTTAACTATAACCCCAGCTCTATTTATTGGTTTGAACAAGATACGACTTATTTGAAAATGAATTGAATAAATAATTCAGAAAAATATTTCTCGGGAATTCCAGATATTCTATGGTTCTTTCCCGCACCAATTGCCAATTTTTTTTTCTTGGTCATTGAGATTCACGGATAATTCAGATTAATATTTAGGGATAGATCTTACCCCCCTTTTTTATCCCCTCAAACAAACCGAAATGATTGAAGTTTTTCTATTTGGAATCGTCTTAGGTCTAATTCCTATTACTTTGGCAGGATTATTTGTGACTGCATATTTACAATACAGACGTGGTGATCAGTTGGACCTTTGATTGAGTAACATTTCTTTTTTTGATTGACCTCCTACAGGGAGGAGGTCAAATTCCAGTTGCAATTCAACTTTGTTTTGTTAAGTTATTTTATTGTGATTCGACATACATAAGATAGACGGAATCACGCTCTGTAGGATTTGAACCTACGACATCGGGTTTTGGAGACCCGCGTTCTACCGAACTGAACTAAGAGCGCTTTCAAAGAAATTTTTTTTCCACTTAACTTCTAACACATCTCGCATAAATATAGTATCCAAAAATGAAAGATTATGCCCCATTTTAGTCGATCTCAATTAATCTCTCGTTACTGCCCAGGGGAGAAGTAATAGGTAGGGATGACAGGATTTGAACCCGTGACATTTTGTACCCAAAACAAACGCGCTACCAAGCTGCGCTACATCCCTTTTTAAAATTGTTGTACAGTGTCATTGTACAAAATACCTGTCTTGTTTTCCACATCTTTATTTTCTCCTCTATCTATATAGAACTTTCTTGTCATTTCTTGTTTTTGGTTTCATATAATAAAAGAATTATATACATCTGAAACCCAACCTAACATATAAAAAAGAATGAATATTTATCCGTAATGCTCAGGAAGAAGGGGTCATCTTTTTCTTTTTTAGTGACAGGAAAATCTCATCTATTGGTTCATTGTACATATCCATTTTTGTTAGTAAATCCGCGTAAAAATAAATAAAAATGATCTTGAACTACAGCATCTGACAATATATGTATTACAATAAAGAAGGAGGATTTTCAATGCGAGATCTAAAAACATATCTCTCCGTGGCACCTGTGTTAACTACTCTATGGTTTGGGTCTTTAGCGGGTCTATTGATAGAAATTAATCGTTTATTCCCAGATGCCCTGTCATTCCCCTTTTTTTAATTCTAGTTATTGATATGCGAAGAAATGAAGAAATATAATTCCACATGACGTAACTAAAACCTCGCCTCTCCCTTTCAATTCTTTAGAATAGTAAGGAAAGAGAAGGAAAAAGCGTATTGAACCTCATAAAAAATCCGGTAGATCCAAGATCGAATTTGGGAAAACAGAAATAAAATTCAAATGTGTATCCAGTCTAGGGTGGGCTCTACGAAATCATAGCATAGAAAAAAGATACTTAAATGAAATATTGGGATTTAGGATAGAAATAATTGATAGTTAGAAAGAAATTGTATTACTTAATTATTATTCTATTTTGTATTACTTAACTTAATATATACTATATTAATACATATTCTATTAATTAGATAATAAATTAATTAGATAAGATAATAAGAAGAATTACAACGAAATGCTTAGAAATGGAATTTCTAACTAGTAACTTCTATTGATTTTTTTTTTCTTCTTCGGTTCGGATCGAAAATATAAGACTTAAGTTAAGTCGATACAAAATCTAAAGGAGGTTCATGGCCAAGGGTAAAGATGTCAGAGTCAGAGTTATTTTGGAATGTACCAGTTGTGTCCGAAATAGTGTCAATAAGGAATCGCGGGGCATTTCTAGATATATTACTCAAAAGAATCGCCACAATACACCCAGTCGATTAGAATTGCAAAAATTTTGTCGCTATTGTCATAAGCATACGATTCATGGGGAAATCAAGAAATAGATCGAAGGGAACATCATGTGTTCGATCTTTCCAAAGAACAGGACAGGAAGAGTAAGAACTTAACATATATAATATACATAATATATACAAATCAAACCCGATTTTATGTAGATATTCTTTCATGTGTATAGATATATAGTATATGAATGAAATAATATATGAATCAAAGCCTATTTCGGTTCGATCCGAAATGAATAAATAAATAGAACTTTAGAGATAAGGAATAAACCATGGATAAATCCAAGCAACCTTTTCGTA